AGATATTATTTGTAACAAGTAGTTTGGTTGCTTGGTTAATTGGTCAAATTTTATGGATTAAAGGGGTTGAGTGGGGAATAGTTTGGATACAGCAAAATTATCATTCTATTAGCTTAAAACAACTTGCACTTATTAGATCGAATAAGTCCATTAGAATAAATAATAAATATCTCTTGTTCGAATTTATAGATTATATGCATCAAATCTTTATTCTGATAGTATTTGTCACGTGTGGTTACTCTTTAGGCCGAATGTCGTCAGCCTTTTTTACTTTATTTAATCAACTGACAGAAGAAATTGAGGACAAAGAGGACAAAGCGGACAAACCAGAGGTAGAAACGAAGGAGACTAAACAGGAAGAAGAGGGATTCAATCCTACTGCTTACCTTTTTGAGGATCCGGATCCGGAAAATAGCCCAACTGACAATCAAGAAGAAAATTTGGAAGAAGAAAATTTGGAAGAAGAAAATTTGGAAGAAGAAAATTTGGAAGAAGAAAGATCCCTTCATTCTCGTCTTTTCGACTATCACTCTTGGCATCGTCCAATGCGATATATAAAAAACGATAAATTAGAAAATGCCGTAAGAGATGAAATGTCACAATATTTTTTTTATACATGTCAAAGCGATGGAAAAAAAAGAATTGCTTTTACATTTCCACCCAGTTTATCACTTTTCTGGGAAATGCTACAAAGCAATCTTTCTTTGTCTACAACAGAAAATTTATTAGATGATGAACTATACAATTCTTGGATTTCTATCAATGAACAAAAAAAAAATAACTTAAGCAATGAATTTGCTAATAGAATTGCAGTTCTAGACAAAGGACGTTTTTATATAGATGGACTCGATAAAAAAACTCAATTATGCAAGGGGAAAACTAAAAAAGAATATTTACCAAAAATAAACGATCCTTTCTTAAATGGACCCTATCGTGGAATAATAAAAAAAAAAAAAAATGTAGTCCAAAAATACATAGATGGAAGTCTTATAAATAAAATTTATAGTATTCTTCGCATTGATCCAATCATAATAAATAATAAAAAAAAAGACATACCTAGTGAAATAAAAGAAATACCTAGTGAAATAAAAGAAATTAGTAAAACAGTTCCATACTGGCCATACAAATTACTTGAGGATTATGATGTAGACGACGGACAAGAGGTTGAAGATGTGGACCTAATACAAGCGGAGGCTCAAATTGAGTCAAGAGAGTTTAAACGTCTCGTTCTTTTTGATGCTAAGGCGCAAGGCGATCCGTATGATCCAATAGAATACACAAGTGTGATAGATTATCCAAGCGAAACTGATTTTGCTCGAGACGTAATAATAGGTTCCGCGCGGTCTCAAAGACGTAAAGTAGTTATTTTTGAAATATTAATAGGAAGTGCACATTCAATCCTTTTTTTAGACAGAATAGACAACTTAATATTAGTAATATTATCACCATACATTAAATTATTTTCACCATTAATTAAACCGATTTTAAAAAATGCTAAAAAAAAGGAACCATTTAAAATTTCGAATTATTATAACCAAGAAAAAAATGGGCAAGCAGCACTAACTGAAGAAAAAAAAATAGAAATAAAAAAACAAAAAGAATTGGAAGAACAAGAAGAAAAAGTTAAACAAGGTATAGAAGACCACAAAAACGATACGCTTATAATCTGGGACAGCATACCACATGGTGTAATGATAAGAAATTGCTCCCTATTAAGTGCCGTAATATTTCGAAAATATATTTTATTCCCTTTACTCATACTAGCAAAAAATATAGGCGGTCTATTCTTACTCAAATACCCTGATTGGAATGAGGATTTCCAAAGGTGGAAGAAAGAAAAATATGTTATATGTACCATTGATGGTGTTCCGTTCTCAGAAACAGAATTGCCTGAAGAATGGATGGAGGAGGGTTTTCATATAAAGGTACTATTTCCTTTTCGCTTACAAACTTGGCGTAGATCGATGCTAAGACCTGATGAACAAATAAAAAGAAAAGGGGAAAGAGATAGGTTTTGTTTTTTAACAGTTTTGGCACTGGAAGCTAAAGAACCCTACGGTTCCCCTCTAAGGGGATCCAAATTTTGGAAACGTACTTTTAAACCTATTAAACCTATTTTTACCAAACTCCAAAAAAAAATTAAAAAATTTCAAAAGAAATTTAAATTAAAAAAGAAATGGGTTCAAGTTTTAAAATTTTTCAAAGTAACACTAAAATTTTTGCTAACTGTTCGAAATAAAATTTTTAGTAAAAGGGTTGGACTTCCAGTAGTTGGATTGAGAGACGAATCCATTGAAATAAAAAAAGAAAAAGATTCGGCAATCAATAATAATATAGTTGATGAATCATCCATTCAAGACGGATTCATGAATCAGACAAGTTATTCAGATTTATTATCAGAACAAAAAAAAAAGAATCTGGCTAATATAACAAGGACATTAAAAAATAAAATAGAAAGATTTACAAAAGAAAAAAATTTTGAATCACCTCAAAATCTCGGTCAGATATTAAAAAAAAAAAAAAATCGATTAATTCGTAAATCAAATTATTTTAACACATTTTTTAGGGAAAGGTTATTGGGAGATCTATTTCTATATATTATTAATATTCTCCGAATTAATATAGAATTTTGTCTTGAATCAACAAAGAATTTTCGTGAAAAACACCTTGACAATAATGAAAAAATTAAAGAAAGGGTTGAGAATAAAAAAAAAAAACCAATGGAATTCATAAAATCACTTTTCTATTTGGTTAGTCATATTAATAAGAATTCAAAGATTATTTCGGATTTCTCTTTTTTGTCACAAGCATATGTATTTTATAAATTATCACAAGCCGAAGTTAGCAACTTATACTTATATAAGTTAAGGTCTATCTTTCAATATCGCGGAACGTTTTTATTTCTAAAAAATGAACTAAAAAATTCTTTTGTAACACAAGTAATAACTTCCTCGAAGTTAACGCCTAAAAAACTTCAAAATTATGGACAGACTCAATGGAAAAACTGGTTAAAATTAAAAAGTAATTATCAATATGATTTATCTCAGCTAAAATGGTCGCAATTAGAACTACAAAAATGGCGCAATCGAATCACTGAATATTGTGAGGTTGAAAAGAAAAATTTACAAAATAACAAAAGGAATTCAGATAAAAAAGACCAATTACTTAATGCTAAAAATATAAAAAATTCCAAAAACTATTTATTGATCGATCAAAAAGATTATTTTAAAACAAAAAAAAACGAGAAATATAATATTTTAGCATATAATTTCATTTTTTACGAAGATAAGAAAGATTCATATAGTTATGGCGAACCATTACAAGTAAATAAAAACCAAGTATTATCTTATACTTATAATTATTACATATCTACAAACAAATTAATTGATATATGGTATACTAATTCTTTAGATAAAAATAGAAAATATTTTGATTGGAAAATTATCAATTTTTCTCTTAGAAAAAAAGAAGAATTACTAAGTCATCCTATACCGAAATCGCTCGTTGATTTTTTCCCACAATTTTTATTGCTTTATAATGCATATAAAATGAAACCGTGGGTTATACCAATAAATTCAATTTTTGAAAATCAAGACAATGATATAGAGATAAATATAGAGAAACGTATTAGTCAAAAAAACCAATACAAGAGGAATTCAGAAATAGACCTCGAATTATTCTGTGAAAAGTATTTGATTTATCAATTGTACTCGAAGCATTTCGAGGATGACAAATTTCTCATTAATATCTTAAACTACTGTCTCATGCTTAAAATGCCAAATCCCACAAACATTGGACTAACCGCGCTTAAAAAAAACGAACTGGATCTGGCGATAATGGTGACTGACGATATATCTGTTCCAGAAGCGCTAAAATTGGGGTTCTATTTTATTTCACCCATTCGTCCGTTTGTAAACGGCAACGGACCATTTATTTTGTACCAAACCATAGGTATTTCATTGACTCAAAAAAGTAAACACACACACACAAAAAAAAAAAAAAGAAAGATCGGCAGTTTTGATTTACTTGTTCCTGAAACTATTTTATCACCTAGGCGTCGTAGAAAATTGAGAATTCTAATGTGTTTGAACTCAAGTAATAATAATGGTATGTATAGGAATGCAGTATCTTATAACAGGAATCATATCCAAAACAAAGATCTTAGGCACGAAAACAATACTTTAAAGTATAAGGTCCTTCTTTGGCCTAATTATCGACTAGAAGATTTAGCCTGTATGAATCGTTATTGGTTTGATACTAATAACGGCAGTTGTTTTAGTCTATTAAGACTACGTATGTATCCACGATTTAAAATGCATTTATGATAATTTTATATATTCACTATTATCTACTAGATAAATAGATGCTTACGCATCTTGGCTTCAATTCTGATATACGATAATAATTTGATGATGTATCAATTCAATTAGATTTATAAAGGAATCTAATTGAATTGTTTTTAATAAAAAAAAAAAAAAAAAAAATGTAGTCCAAAAATACATAAAATAAATACAAAAAAAGATATGAGGAGATGCGACCCCCTCCTATATATTTAATACTTTCGGCTACAAAAAAACTTGTAATACCAAATGCATTTGGAATTCCATCAATTAATAGTCTATCAATAAAAGAAACTAACTCAGCCAATCCTCTTACACCGTTAATAAAATATGTTGTATAAAAATCATCAATATAACCACGGCTCGAAGACCAATTATAAATAAAAATTATTAGATTATTCCAAAAGGATCTCTTTGGACCTCTTTTATCAAATGAATTTATTAAATAAAAATTTTTTAACGATGAATAAACAGGTTTATATAAAAAAAAAGCTATAAATATTCCCAAACAAGCTATACTAACTGATAAAGTTGCATTTATTGTAAATTCATACCAATCAACAGAATTATTCAAAGGTGAATGTAAAGGATTTATGGGTGGAGTTAACCATTTAGTTAATATATCCAATCCGATTTCTTCTTGATTAAACGGAATTCCAATTAATTCAATGAAAAAAGTAAACACAATCAATACAATGAGAGGAAATAGAATAGTATCCTCCGATTCAGGAGGATATGTATAAAATTTTTTATTTTGAGTAATAGTAATAAAAGATCGCATTTTTTGAAAAAAATTTCTGTAAATTTTATATGGGTTTTTCTTAAAAACGGAAGCCTCTGCTCGATTAGCATTCCTTGTTAATAAGGGAACTAAAGATAAATTTTTATTAATTTTTTTCAATTCATCTTTACCCCACAGAGACATTGAATAGAAAGAAATGTTTTTTTTTCCACTATAATTTTTACAATAAAGGTTTAAATGCCCATCAAACGTAAGAAAATAGATTCGAAACATATAAAAAGCGGTTAATCCGGCTGTGAAATAAGCTATTATTGCAAAAATCGGCGAATACAACCAACTATCATTAAGAATATCATCTTTGGACCAAAAACAAGCAAGAGGCGGAATACCACAAAGAGAAAGCGTACCTATTAAAAAAGCAGTTTTTGTAATTGGAATATGTTTTGTTAATCCTCCCATAAGAACCATATTCTGATTTTTATCGGGAGAATATCCAACAAGCGTTTCCATTGAATGAATAAGGGATCCGGATCCTAAAAACAATAAAGCTTTTGAATAAGCATGAGTAATCAAATGAAATAAAGCAGCTCGATAAGAACCCATACCTAGGGCTAACATCATATAACCCAATTGAGACATTGTAGAATAAGCTAAACTTCTCTTAATATCTTTTTGAGCAAGAGCTAAGGTAGCTCCTAAAAATAAAGTTATTATACCTATAAAAGCGATTACATACATTATATAAGGTATAACTATGAAAAGAGGAAAAAGACGAGCAACTAAAAAAATACCAGCTGCGACCATGGTCGCAGCATGTATGAGAGCTGAAATCGGGGTAGGCCCCTCCATAGCATCGGGTAACCATACATGAAGAGGAAATTGGGCAGATTTTGCAACTGCACCAGAAAATAAGAATAAAGTACATAAAATACAAAATAAAATATTAACTTCATGAGTTTTTATTAAGTTAGTAAATATTTGAAACAAATCGCGAAAATCGAAACTACCTGTTACCCAATAAAGACCTAAAATTCCTAATAATAAGCCAAAATCTCCTACACGATTAGTCACAAACGCTTTTTGACAAGCATTTGCGGCAATGGGGCGTGTAAACCAAAAACCTATTAATAGATACGAACACATTCCAACTAATTCCCAATAAATATAAATTTGTATTAAATTTGAACTAGTAACTAATCCTAACATGGAAGTATTAAAAAAACTCATATAAGCAAAAAATCTTAAATATCCCTGATCATGACACATATAATTATCGCTATAAATAAGAACAAAAATTGCAACAGTAGTTATTAAAACTAACATAATAGAAGTAAGTGGATCGAGCAAATAGCCAAATTCAAAAGAAAAATCATTATTAATAGTCCAAGACCATACATATTGATAAATGGAATTACTATTTATTTGTTGAATTGCCAGCGTCATCGAAAAAATCATAGCTATAGTTAACAAAGAAATACTAGAAAAAGCCCACATCCGTCGAAAACTTTTTGTTGCTGTTGGAAAAAGGAGAAGTCCCACTCCTATTAAGAAAGGAACTGGGAGTGGAATGAAGGGTATGATCCATGCATATTGGTATATATGTTCCATAATATAAAATTTTTATTTCGAATTTAATTTTTTTTTTAACAGTTGAAAGAAACCTATTAAAAATCACGATATATAATAACACTAAATTAATATACATAGATGTTGAATTTTTTTATATATTCAAATTTACTTATTTATTAACAAATTTTATATTTGAATATATAAAATGGAGAAAGAAGATAAAAAAACTTTCCTTTATATTTAAAGCATTTCTAATCCATCTATAGTCTATAAAAATTAGTTACTAAAGCTCTAAGTAATACAAAAAAATTCGTTTATTCTAAAATAAGTTCGGAATTCAAAATTATTAACCCGTTGTACACAAAAATTTTAGATTATTTTCCAGTCCAAAAAAATATATAAAAAGTCGATATGTTTTCAAAAAACTAAAGTAATTTTTTTAATTAAGATTAAGTTAAGTAGTGGGTTTTAAAATTTGTCGGCGCGGTTTATTATGTACATATAAATTCAATTAAAATATAAAAAAACTAGAGAGTAGATATAAGGTGACATTTTTAGTAATAATAATTTTGAATTTCATATGCATTTTTTTATGAATAGTCTCTGGATCATAAAATAGCTTTTTCTACTAATTCATCCATATTATTATTTAATACAAAATTTGATTATCGCCTAGAATATAAATACATAGATAATGAATAAGAAACAAAGATTTTTTTAAACAATAGATGTCTTTCACATCCAACTATAACAATGAAGAATAAATTAAATTTGAAATGGCAGTTCCAAAAAAACGCACTTCTATTTCCAAAAAACGTATTCGTAAAAATTTTTGGAAAAAGAAGGGGTATTGGGCGGCGTTAAAAGCTTTTTCGTTAGCAAAATCTCTTTATACTGGGAATTCTAAAAGTTTTTTTGTACTAAAAAAAAGTACTCAAAACTTGGAATAATCAGAGAATGGACCTGATTCAAAAAAAGAGCTTAACAGAACAAATTCACATCCTAAATTAGGACGAAATGTGTTTTTTAATTTGAAATTAAAAATGAAATGATGACTATTTTGTATTTATTAATTTTTTAATTAATATTTATAAAATTAGAAAAATGTGTCACTTTTTGTTATGATATGTAGAAGAAGAGTTCTTATGTCAACCAAAAAAGGGTCCTTTTTCAAAAAAAAAATATATATATATATAATCATCATCGTTTTTTTTTTATTTCTAAGATGGGGAGTTTTTCCCCATCAACCCTTTATGTTTTGTCACAACAAAATTATCAAAGTTTTTATAAATTTTAAAATAAAAAACGAACAACTTTTTTTATATGACATGTTCAGTTCAATATTAAATTGTTTTGTTCAAATAGAAAATAACCTATATACAAAGAAAATTTCCTTTGCTATTCTATATGTTGAATTCATTTTTTTCTATAAAGTTTCTTTTTAAGAAAAAAGAGTTCGATGTCGTATTTCAAATGTAATCTAAAACAGTGGATTTTTGGGGATTCATATTCGTTTGTTATTTACTTATTTATAAATTAGATCAAAAATGATTAATAAATGAAAATAAAACGAGAAAAACTTTTTTCTTCTCTATCTCGGAGTGAGAGACAGAATATTTTATTTACAAAAGTTCCGAATCTAAAGGACACTAGAGTCAATTGTCAAATCAAAGTAGTACTTTAAAATTTACTTAAATTAAAAGCATTTTTAGATTTGCTAATTATCTTTTATTTATCAAAATTTTTTTATACAAAAAAATTACTCTCGACGATTGAATAAAAAAAGACTATTATGATTTCAAACAAGCCGCTATGGTGAAATTGGTAGACACGTTGCTCTTAGGAAGCAGTGCGAAAGCATCTCGGTTCGAGTCCGAGTGGCGGCATGGTATCGTAAAAATTATCAAAAGAATTCAACAGTTCTCTGGACCATAATGAATAATAAGGCGAAATAAAATTTCTTTCATATTTTTCATTTGATAATTTTTAATTGAAGTATTTCTTTTTTATAATAGATAGAGTTTTATATGATATTTTCAACTTTAGAACGTATTTTGACTCATATTTCGTTTTCAACGGTTTCCGTGGTAATTACACTCCATTTGATAACTTTAGTAGTCAATGAAAAAGTACGGCTATCTAATTCATTAGAAAAAGGCATGATAGTTACTTTTTTATCCCTAACGGGATTATTAATTACGCGTTGGGTTTATTGGAAACATTTTCCATTAAGTGATCTATATGAATCGTTAATCTTCCTTTCCTGGAGTTTTTACATTATTCATATGATTCCATATTTTAAAAACAAAAAAAATAATTTAAGTGCAATAACTGCACCAAGTGCTCTTTTTGCCCAAGGATTTGCTACTTCAGGCCTTTTAACGGAAATGCACCAATCTTCAATATTAGTACCCGCTCTTCAATCCCATTGGTTAATGATGCACGTAAGTATGATGTTACTAGGTTATGCCGCTCTTTTATGCGGATCATTGCTATCAGTAGCACTTCTAATCATTCTATTTCAAAAAGTTATAATCACCCTTTTTGATAAAAGAAAACATTTATTAAACGAGTCCCTTTTATTTAGTGAAATTCCACACATGAACGAAAAAGACAATATTTTAGAAAGCGTTTCAGCCTTGTGTGTTAAAAATTATTATAGATCTCAATTGATTGACCAACTGGATCATTGGAGTTATCGTGTTATTAGTTTAGGATTTATCCTTTTAACCATAGGTATTCTTTCAGGAGCAGTATGGGCAAACGAGGCGTGGGGCTCATATTGGAATTGGGACCCAAAGGAAACTTGGGCATTTATTACTTGGACTATATTTGCAATTTATTTGCATATTAGAACAAATAAAAATTTTCAGGGTGCAAATTCTGCAATTGTAGCTTTTATAGGTTTTCTTATAATTTGGATATGCTATTTTGGAGTCAATCTCTTAGGAATAGGGCTACATAGTTATGGTTCATTCTAAATTCAATTAAATTGAAGAAAAGACTTTACGAATCCAAACATAGGCCAAGGTGTTTCTTATCAACTTCTAAACAGGTGAGAACCATCTTAATGGTTCTCACAAATGTCTAAAATGCCCGAATTATAATTCCAATTTAGTCGTTCTTATTACAAACAAATAGAAAGAGAAAAACGACTACTTTTTCATTTCATTAAATGAAACTTATCTAGAAAAAAGTTTGATAAAATAGCTTCTACCTTATCAGCGGATAATGAAAGAACGAAATCCGGGTAAACGCCAACACCTAGTACAGGTAGAAAGAAAGAAGTCGAAACAAAAAATTCTCGTGGACCAGAATCAAAAAAATAAGAGTTTGTAATATTAAATAACTTGTATCCATAAAACATTTGACGTAACATAGATAATGAATAAATAGGAGTTAATATCATTCCAATTGCCATTCCAAAAGAAATTAGTATCTTTGGCATTAAAAGTAATTTTTGGCTTGTAATTATTGCAAAAAAGACTATTAATTCGGCAATGAAACCACTCATGCCCGGTAATGCAAGGGATGCCATGGAAAAACTACTGAATAGTGTAAAAATTTTTGGCATTGGAATAGCAATTCCGCCCATTTCGTCGAGATAAACAAGACGTGTTCGATCGTAACTAGTTCCTGCTAAGAAAAAAAGTGCAGCACCAATAAATCCATGAGAAATGATTTGTAAAATGGCTCCGTTAAGTCCCGTTTCAGTTATAGAACTAATTCCTATAATTATAAAACCCATATGAGATACAGAGGAATAGGCTATTCTTTTTTTTAAATTGCGTTGTCCAGGAGATGTTAAAGCTGCATAGATTATTTGCACTGTGCCTATTATTATCAACCAAGGCGAAAATATCGAATGAGCATGAGGTAATAATTCCATATTGATCCGAACCAACCCATACGCTCCCATTTTTAATAAGATTCCCGCTAGAAGCATACAAGTACTGTAATGAGCTTCCCCATGGGTATCTGGTAACCATGTATGTAAAGGTATAATTGGTAATTTTACAGCAAAAGCAACAAAAAATCCAATATAGAATATTATTTCTAATGCCAGGGGATACGATTGATTAACTAATGTTTCCCAACTTAAAGTAGGTTCAATAGAACCATATAAACCAACACCCAAAACTCCCATTAATAGAAAAATGGAACCCCCGGCCGTATACAAAATAAATTTAGTAGCTGAATAGAGACGTTTCTTTCCTCCCCACATGGATAAAAGTAGATAAACAGGAATTAATTCTAATTCCCACATTATGAAAAAAAGTAAAAGATCTCGGGATGAAAATGAGCCCATTTGACCACTGTACATTGCTAACATCAGAAAGTGGAATAATCGGGAATCCCGAGTAACTGGAAAAGCCGCTAAAGTAGCTAAAGTAGTGATGAATCCCGTCAGTAAACCGGGTCCTATCGAAAGTCCATCTATTCCTAATTTCCAGTGGAAATCAAAAAAGTTGATCCATTTATAATCTTCGGCCAGTTGGATTAATGGGTCGTCTGGTTGAAAATGATAACAAAACGCGTAGGTTGTTAGAAGTAGCTCTAGAGTAGATATGCCTATTGTATACCACCGAGTTGCCTTATTTCCTCTATGAGGGAGAATTAACATTAAAGAACCTGCAAATATGGGTAAAACGACAATTGTTGTTAACCAAGGAAAAGAATTCGTGGTAAAGACAAGATACACTTGGGCCAAAAAGACCCGCACCCGAAAAGAAATTTCTTTTCAGGTGCGGGTCTTTTTCAGTAAAAAATCCAAATTGAATAAATGGATTCAAATGCAATTTTCTGCGACGTATCAATAAGCTAGACCCATACTCCGCGTTGTTTCATGCCATAAATAAACCCGAACACTTAAAAAATCCGTTGGACAAGCGGATTCGCATCTCTTACAACCAACACAGTCCTCAGTTCTTGGGGCGGAAGCTATTTGTTTAGCCTTACATCCGTCCCAAGGTATCATTTCTAATACATCTGTGGGGCAAGCTCGAACACATTGAGTACACCCTATACATGTATCATAAATCTTTACTGAATGTGACATAGGATCTTTAATTTTTTTAATTTCATTAAGTTTAATTTTCGATCTAGTTATAGTAAAGTAAATGAAGTACATATTAAAATACCAGACGAATCAACGATTTACCAGAATTTTTTGAAGCTATTTACTTCTGGCTTGGATTGGCGATGTACTAAAAAATAAATAGAAAACGGGTCCAAAATACTTTAACTTATTACATTTGAAATTTATTTTTTACCTTAAAGTTCGATACTTAATAATTTAAATTTTTATATAGAATATAATAAAAATATTTAGAATAAATATAAATAATATAGAGAATAAAAAAAAAGACTATTTATTCAATAAATTCGATTGATTGATACGAGTTGATTTTCTGTTACGATAAATTGAAGAAACAATAGCAAGCCCAATTGCTGCTTCAGCGGCTGCAATAGCTATAACAAAAATTGAGAAAATATTTCCTTTTAATTGGCGGCTATCAAAAAAATCAGAAAATGTTACAAAATTTAGATTAACTGCATTCAATATAAGTTCAAGACACATCAGAGCCCGAACTAAATTTCGACTCGTGACTAATCCATAGATTCCGATAGAAAATAAATAAGCACTCAAAACAAGTACATGTTCGAGTATCATTGATCAACTCCTTATCAATAGAAATTTAGATTTAATGCATTTCAATCTGAACAACAATTTAACCCATTGATTGACTAGAATACCATAAGTTCAAATAAAATTGACAAAATTTAAAGCAAAAAAAGATGTTGATAATAAGAAATCAAACTAAAAATTTATAAACGAATCTGAATAGAATTTAATGTAAATGGATATGATGTATATGATAAAATACTCTTTTTTATTGCTAGTTTTAAAAATTAATTATTGACGCGCGATAGCAATTGCGCCTATTAAAGCAACTAAAAGAATTATTGAAATGAGTTCAAAGGGAAGAAAAAAATCTGTTGATAAATGAATTCCAATTTGTTGACTAGTAGTTATCAAATCTTGTTCTAGAATCTGGTTTGATTTTGTAGTCCAAATAATACCATACCATGAGGTATTTAGAGTAATAATTATTAAAAAAAAAAAAAGACTTGTACAAATCAACGAAGTAATGTTATCCCCAACCGTCCACAGACGTAAATTTGTGTCATATTCTGGCCCATTCATGAACATTACAGCAAATATTATTAAAACATTTATAGCTCCCACATAAATAAGGAGTTGTGCAGAAGCTACAAACTGCGAGTTGGCGAGAATATAAAATAAAGATATACAAACAAGAACCAACCCCAACGAAAAGGCGGAAAAAATTGTATTGTTAAATAATACTACTCCTAGACCGCCTAATATAAGACCTGTTCCCAGAAAGACTAAAAGAAAATCATGTATTGGTCCAGGTAAATCCATTATATAAAAAATAAGAGATAAAAAATCAGAATGTTTCATGATCTTATTGAATTGAACAGGAATAAAGATTAGTGCCTTTACTAATGGGTAAATCCTAATGTGTACGACTTTTTATGAGTCAAATTTTTGGACCCATTGCATTTTTTCTGTTTTTTTTTTTATTGTAACTAATTAAAGTAGTTCAAAATAACAACTATTTAAAACTATTACAGTAACCATATTTTTAATACACACTTTTATTTTCACCAATCAATAGAATAGATTATTGACCAATAAAAAAGCTTTTTGAATTTAAATTCACTATTTAGATTTAATTTAGTATTTAAATTTAAAAAGGAACGTTAAAAATTGAATTAATTAATAATTAGGAAGTTTTTTTTAATCCCTAGATTTATATTTTGTTTGAGGTGAATTCAAAAAAGTTCGAATTGTGTAATCATCAGTTATTGGTATTGGTAAACGACCCAGAGCAATTTGATTATAATTTAATTCATGACGATCATAAGTAGAAAGCTCATATTCTTCAGTCAGTGATAAACAATTTGTTGGACAATACTCAACACAATTACCACAAAATATACAGATTCCGAAATCAATGCTGTAATTAAGCAATCGTTTTTTTCGAATATCTTTTTCTAATTTCCAATCAACAACAGGTAAATCTATTGGACATACACGAACACATACTTCACAAGCAATACATTTATCAAACTCAAAGTGTATTCGACCACGAAACCGCTCTGAGGTTATCAATTTTTCATAAGGATATTGAATAGTTACAGGTAAACGATTGGCATGAGATAAGGTAATCATAAAACCTTGACCTATATACCTTGCCGCTCGTACTGTTTGTTGACCATAATTGATGAACCCGGTTATCATAGGGAACATATAGTAAATAAAAAAAAAATAAGATTTTGTTTCTTTCTCTTGTTTCAGACAACTAATAATTCTAGTGAGTATTAAATATTATCTTTTTTTATAATGAAAGAAGTTGGGAAGAAGTTGTTAATAATAGATTACCTAAAGAAATAGGTAAAAGAAATTTCCATCCAAGATTTAATAATTGGTCCATTCTCAGTCTAGGTAAAGTCCATCTTGTTGCGATAGGAATGAACAAGAACAAAAACGTTTTCATTAATGTAATAAAAATACTAAATGTCGTTCCAAAGACTCCTTCCGTTTTATGTATTTCAAAAAACTCAGGAATGAATATATTTGGAATAGAAAAATCCCAACCACCCAAGTAAAGAACTGTTACAAATAATGAGGAGATTAGTAGATTTAGATAGGAAGCAACATAAAATAAACCAAATTTAATACCTGAATATTCGGTTTGATAACCTGCTACTAATTCTTCTTCAGCTTCTGGTAAATCAAAGGGTAATCTCTCGCATTCTGCTAGAGAAGAAATTATAAAAACAATAAATCCTATAGGTTGCCGCCAAAAATTCCACCCTAAAATACCATATTTTGACTGCGCCTCAACTATGTCAACTGTACTTGAACTGTTAGATAATCATAGTCGACGATAAGATCACTCTTGTCATCGCTATTACAGAACCGTACATGAGATTTTCACCTCATACGGCTCCTCGAGAGCCATAAATAAATATAAGGATTGCTTCGATATTCTTTACGGATATCATTGTAGGATAGATAAAGTAAAAATAAACCGAAAGCTCCGGAATTAAACCAATGGAATTCTGTCTGCGATAATAGAAAAGTGCTTCAGAATAGATCTCATCCTTTGACTGACGCACTACTTTTTGAGTAATAACTTAATTCTTGAATAAGATACTCTTTTAATATGAATAAAAAAAATGAACCTTTTTTTTCTTAAAAAATTTAAACATTCATTCATGATTTATGCCATAACAAAAATGACATTTCCATAAATATGGAATGTATATCTAAAAAATAGCTTGTTTGTTAAAAATTTTTCGTTTGTTTTTTTATTTCTTGTATTCTTTTTTTCTTTTATTTAGGCTTAAAAAAGTTAAAGGATTACTTCGTTCCTGATAGTTATTTACTTAATGGGTGGATAGGAGCATACTCTGGATCGGAATTTTTGGGAGTACTGCTTGATAATTTCTACCAATTTTAAGCCTCAATTAGTATTTCGTTTATGTAAACTTAGAATAATTTAGATAATCTCTATTACGAATCCTTTGTGTACTTTGGTGTTCCTAATCATCCACTTCTTTTTACTCAATCTATATCATAATAGGGTTGTTTTTATTTATAGTAAAAACTCCATAAAAATTTATCAACCCGCTTCAAGTTATAATTTTTAATTTATCTTGGGGATAAACAGCCTTGTCTGCTTGTGTTTATTTTCGCTTAGCCCCTGTACATAGGAAATGAGGTTTTTTTTACGGCAAATTTATAAGCTGTTTTTTTTGCACTCATCTAACTATCTGGTTAAATTTATCACCTCTAGAAGTGAATAAAAAAGTGAATAAAAAATTAGGAGATCCATTTAATACGTTTCGTAGAAATTCAACATTTTTTCTTAGAAGCCTAAAAAGACGTATGTCTTAACGAATCACACGTAGAGATATTGATAACACACATAGAGTTAATGGTATTTCATAACTAAGTGATTGAGCAGCAGCCCGTAGACCACCTAAAAAGGAATATTTATTATTTGAGCCATATCCTGACATAAGAAGTCCAATCGGAGCAATACTTGAAATAGCGATCCATAAAAAAACACCAATACCGAGATCCGCTAGAACAAGATGATACCCAAAAGGAATTACTGAATAATTTAGTAGAATTGATATGACGGCTATAGAGGGTCCAATACTAAATAAACGTGTATCTCCTCTAGATGGAAGAAGGTTTTCTTTAAAAATAAGTTTTGTTCCGTCTGCTAAAGCTTGAAGAATTCCCAAAGGACCCGCATATTCAGGTCCAATACGTTGTTGGATACCCGCGGATATTTCTCTTTCTAACCATACAGTTACTAGTACGCCTATTGTGATTCCCAATACAAGAATCAAAATAGGGAAAAGTATCCATATAGTCCCAAAAATCTCTTTTAAGGATTCCAATCTGTAAAAAGAGTTGATATTTTGTATTTTTGTTGTATCAATTATCATTTCAACGATCAACTTCTCCCATAATGATATCTATGCTACCTAATATTGTCATAATATCAGCCAATTTCATTTTTTTAACTAACTGAGGAAGAATTTGCAAATTGATAAAACCGGGCGGGCGAATTTTCCATCTCCAAGGAAAAACACTCTGATCCCCTATCAAAAAAATCCCCAATTCCCCCTTTGGGGCTTCGACTCTTACATAAATTTCTTGTTTCGACAATTCAAAAGTAGGAGACGGTTTTTTACTAATGAATCGATAGTCAAAATCATTCCATTCAGGATATTTTATCCTATCAAAGCGTCGAATTTCTAAATTCTCATAGGGACCCCCCGGAATTCCTTCTAGAGCTTGTTGAATAATTTTGATGGATTCTGCCATTTCACCTATTCGTACTAAATAACGAGCTAATGAATCCCCTTCTTTTTGCCATTGGACGTCCCAATCAAATTCATCATAACACTCATAATGATCAACTTTACGAAGGTCCCATTGTATTCCTGAAGATCGTAGCATTGGTCCTGATAAGCCCCAGTTTATTGCCCCTTCTTCGGAAATAAAGCCAACTCCTTCAACTCGTTCTAAAAAAATAGGATTTCGCGTAATCAGTTGCTGGTATTCAGTAAGTCCCGTTAAAAAATAATCACAAAAGTCTAAACATTTATCTATCCACCCATAAGGTAGATCGGCAGCTATTCCGCCAATACGAAAAAAATTATGCATCATTCTCATACCAGTGGCAGCTTCAAATAAATCATATACTAATTCTCTTTCTCTGAAAATATAGAAGAAGGGGGTTTGTGCCCCAATATCTGCCATAAAAGGGCCGAGCCATAACAAATGAGAAGCTATACGACTTAACTCCAACATAATAACTCTGATATAGCTAGCTCTTTTAGGTACTTGAATATTGCCTAATTGCTCGGGTCCATTTACCGTTATTGCTTCTGTGAACATAGTAGCTAAATAATCCCAACGTGTTACATAAGGAAGATACTGTATAATTGTTCGGTTTTCAGCAATTTTCTCCATCCCTCTGTGTAAATAACCCAATATAGGTTCACAGTCAATAACATCTTCGCCGTCTAAAGTAACAATAAGTCGTAGAACGCCATGCATTGATGGGTGGTGAGGCCCCATATTAACTATCATGAGGTCTTTTCTTGTAGTTGGTACAGTCATAGGTTTTGTCCCAATTATTCTTTCCGGAATTCATTTTGACATGGATTGAAAAAAGTTCATTAAAATTCAAGATATAATAAATCAAATAATTCAAAAAAACTCTTTAAATTAACGGGTTTTTAGCTCTCTAATGTTCAATTCACTGATTAATTTTGTATAACGTACTCTATTTTTCTTTGATAAATAAAGCAGTAGGCGTTGACGTTTTCCTATACTTTTTCGTAGACCTGTCTGACATGAATAATCTTTTTTATGTAATTCCAAATGTAAAGTAAGTCTTCGTATCTTGGTGGTAAAACATAAAACTTGAAATTCAACAGATCCCCTGTTTTCCTCTTTTTTTTCATGTGAAATCGAGGATATAAATGCATTTTTATTCATAAATTCTTAACCTTCCTTACTCCTAAATATGAAATTTTATCAATCAGTAATAATAATGCCAGCTTTTTAAACTGGTAGACACATTTTTTTTTTTTTTTTTTTTATTAAAAACAATTCAATTAGATTCCTTTATAAATCTAATTGAATTGATACATCATCAAATTATTATCGTATATCAGAATTGAAGCCAAGATGCGTAAGCATCTATTTATCTAGTAGATAATAGTGAATATATAAAATTATCATAAATGCATTTTAAATCGTGGATACATACGTAGTCTTAATAGACTAAAACAACTGCCGTTATTAGTATCAAACCAATAACGATTCATACAGGCTAAATCTTCTAGTCGATAATTAGGCCAAAGAAGGACCTTATACTTTAAAGTATTGTTTTCGTGCCTAAGATCTTTGTTTTGGATATGATTCCTGTTATAAGATACTGCATTCCTATACATACCATTATTATTACTTGAGTTCAAACACATTAGAATTCTCAATTTTCTACGACGCCTAGGTGATAAAATAGTTTCAGGAACAAGTAAATCAAAACTGCCGATCTTTCTTTTTTTTTTTTTTGTGTGTGTGTGTTTACTTTTTTGAGTCAATGAAATACCTATGGTTTGGTACAAAATAAATGGTCCGTTGCCGTTTACAAACGGACGAATGGGTGAAATAAAATAGAACCCCAATTTTAGCGCTTCTGGAACAGATATATCGTCAGTCACCATTATCGCCAGATCCAGTTCGTTTTTTTTAAGCGCGGTTAGTCCAATGTTTGTGGGATTTGGCATTTTAAGCATGAGACAGTAGTTTAAGATATTAATGAGAAATTTGTCATCCTCGAAATGCTTCGAGTACAATTGATAAATCAAATACTTTTCACAGAATAATTCGAGGTCTATTTCTGAATTCCTCTTGTATTGGTTTTTTTGACTAATACGTTTCTCTATATTTATCTCTATATCATTGTCTTGATTTTCAAAAATTGAATTTATTGGTATAACCCACGGTTTCATTTTATATGCATTATAAAGCAATAAAAATTGTGGGAAAAAATCAACGAGCGATTTCGGTATAGGATGACTTAGTAATTCTTCTTTTTTTCTAAGAGAAAAATTGATAATTTTCCAATCAAAATATTTTCTATTTTTATCTAAAGAATTAGTATACCATATATCAATTAATTTGTTTGTAGATATGTAATAATTATAAGTATAAGATAATACTTGGTTTTTATTTACTTGTAATGGTTCGCCATAACTATATGAATCTTTCTTATCTTCGTAAAAAATGAAATTATATGCTAAAATATTATATTTCTCGTTTTTTTTTGTTTTAAAATAATCTTTTTGATCGATCAATAAATAGTTTTTGGAATTTTTTATATTTTTAGCATTAAGTAATTGGTCTTTTTTATCTGAATTCCTTTTGTTATTTTGTAAATTTTTCTTTTCAACCTCACAATATTCAGTGATTCGATTGCGCCATTTTTGTAGTTCTAATTGCGACCATTTTAGCTGAGATAAATCATATTGATAATTACTTTTTAATTTTAACCAGTTTTTCCATTGAGTCTGTCCATAATTTTGAAGTTTTTTAGGCGTTAACTTCGAGGAAGTTATTACTTGTGTTACAAAAGAATTTTTTAGTTCATTTTTTAGAAATAAAAACGTTCCGCGATATTGAAAGATAGACCTTAACTTATATAAGTATAAGTTGCTAACTTCGGCTTGTGATAATTTATAAAATACATATGCTTGTGACAAAAAAGAGAAATCCGAAATAATCTTTGAATTCTTATTAATATGACTAACCAAATAGAAAAGTGATTTTATGAATTCCATTGGTTTTTTTTTTTTATTCTCAACCCTTTCTTTAATTTTTTCATTATTGTCAAGGTGTTTTTCACGAAAATTCTTTGTTGATTCAAGACAAAATTCTATATTAATTCGGAGAATATTAATAATATATAGAAATAGATCTCCCAATAACCTTTCCCTAAAAAATGTGTTAAAATAATTTGATTTACGAATTAATCGATTTTTTTTTTTTTTTAATATCTGACCGAGATTTTGAGGTGATTCAAAATTTTTTTCTTTTGTAAATCTTTCTATTTTATTTTTTAATGTCCTTGTTATATTAGCCAGATTCTTTTTTTTTTGTTCTGATAATAAATCTGAATAACTTGTCTGATTCATGAATCCGTCTTGAATGGATGATTCATCAACTATATTATTATTGATTGCCGAATCTTTTTCTTTTTTTATTTCAATGGATTCGTCTCTCAATCCAACTACTGGAAGTCCAACCCTTTTACTAAAAATTTTATTTCGAACAGTTAGCAAAAATTTTAGTGTTACTTTGAAAAATTTTAAAACTTGAACCCATTTCTTTTTTAATTTAAATTTCTTTTGAAATTTTTTAATTTTTTTTTGGAGTTTGGTAAAAATAGGTTTAATAGGTTTAAAAGTACGTTTCCAAAATTTGGATCCCCTTAGAGGGGAACCGTAGGGTTCTTTAGCTTCCAGTGCCAAAACTGTTAAAAAACAAAACCTATCTCTTTCCCCTTTTCTTTTTATTTGTTCATCAGGTCTTAGCATCGATCTACGCCAAGTTTGTAAGCGAAAAGGAAATAGTACCTTTATATGAAAACCCTCCTCCATCCATTCTTCAGGCAATTCTGTTTCTGAGAACGGAACACCATCAATGGTACATATAACATATTTTTCTTTCTTCCACCTTTGGAAATCCTCATTCCAATCAGGGTATTTGAGTAAGAATAGACCGCCTATATTTTTTGCTAGTATGAGTAAAGGGAATAAAATATATTTTCGAAATATTACGGCACTTAATAGGGAGCAATTTCTTATCATTACACCATGTGGTATGCTGTCCCAGATTATAAGCGTATCGTTTTTGTGGTCTTCTATACCTTGTTTAACTTTTTCTTCTTGTTCTTCCAATTCTTTTTGTTTTTTTATTTCTATTTTTTTTTCTTCAGTTAGTGCTGCTTGCCCATTTTTTTCTTGGTTATAATAATTCGAAATTTTAAATGGTTCCTTTTTTTTAGCATTTTTTAAAATCGGTTTAATTAATGGTGAAAATAATTTAATGTATGGTGATAATATTACTAATATTAAGTTGTCTATTCTGTCTAAAAAAAGGATTGAATGTGCACTTCCTATTAATATTTCAAAAATAACTACTTTACGTCTTTGAGACCGCGCGGAACCTATTATTACGTCTCGAGCAAAATCAGTTTCGCTTGGATAATCTATCACACTTGTGTATTCTATTGGATCATACGGATCGCCTTGCGCCTTAGCATCAAAAAGAACGAGACGTTTAAACTCTCTTGACTCAATTTGAGCCTCCGCTTGTATTAGGTCCACATCTTCAACCTCTTGTCCGTCGTCTACATCATAATCCTCAAGTAATTTGTATGGCCAGTATGGAACTGTTTTACTAATTTCTTTTATTTCACTAGGTATTTCTTTTATTTCACTAGGTATGTCTTTTTTTTTATTATTTATTATGATTGGATCAATGCGAAGAATACTATAAATTTTATTTATAAGACTTCCATCTATGTATTTTTGGACTACATTTTTTTTTTTTTTTATTATTCCACGATAGGGTCCATTTAAGAAAGGATCGTTTATTTTTGGTAAATATTCTTTTTTAGTTTTCCCCTTGCATAATTGAGTTTTTTTATCGAGTCCATCTATATAAAAACGTCCTTTGTCTAGAACTGCAATTCTATTAGCAAATTCATTGCTTAAGTTATTTTTTTTTTGTTCATTGATAGAAATCCAAGAATTGTATAGTTCATCATCTAATAAATTTTCTGTTGTAGACAAAGAAAGATTGCTTTGTAGCATTTCCCAGAAAAGTGATAAACTGGGTGGAAATGTAAAAGCAATTCTTTTTTTTCCATCGCTTTGACATGTATAAAAAAAATATTGTGACATTTCATCTCTTACGGCATTTTCTAATTTATCGTTTTTTATATATCGCATTGGACGATGCCAAGAGTGATAGTCGAAAAGACGAGAATGAAGGGATCTTTCTTCTTCCAAATTTTCTTCTTCCAAATTTTCTTCTTCCAAATTTTCTTCTTCCAAATTTTCTTCTTGATTGTCAGTTGGGCTATTTTCCGGATCCGGATCCTCAAAAAGGTAAGCAGTAGGATTGAATCCCTCTTCTTCCTGTTTAGTCTCCTTCGTTTCTACCTCTGGTTTGTCCGCTTTGTCCTCTTTGTCCTCAATTTCTTCTGTCAGTTGATTAAATAAAGTAAAAAAGGCTGACGACATTCGGCCTAAAGAGTAACCACACGTGACAAATACTATCAGAATAAAGATTTGATGCATATAATCTATAAATTCGAACAAGAGATATTTATTATTTATTCTAATGGACTTATTCGATCTAATAAGTGCAAGTTGTTTTAAGCTAATAGAATGATAATTTTGCTGTATCCAAACTATTCCCCACTCAACCCCTTTAATCCATAAAATTTGACCAATTAACCAAGCAACCAAACTACTTGTTACAAATAATATCTTGTTGTTGCATCGAAACATATAAATGTTTACTAATCTGTTTAACGTTGAACTTGGCAAAACGAAATGGTTTAATAATTGAAAAATGAGATTATTCAGGAATACGCGGAGATTTCGCATTGACTTTCCACGAGGAGATTCATAATTATAATAATCTAAAAAGTC